ACTTAGGTATACCAAAGCAAAGGCGTATCACTAAATCTTTGATCATGGACAAGAAAAGAGGAAAAAGTGAGTCATTCACTCACACACAAAGATTAATGAAGAAGAATGGTTTTGTTTATCCGAAATTTGAAAATACCGATCCGATTGGATCCATTCATTGGAATAAATTAATGTTCTTAATTTGGTTGGATTTTATGCCCCGAGGCGTCGATCTCCGTGAGTATGTGGGAATGTTTCAATTTCTATGGACCAATCAACCGTCCAACCACAAGCATTAATTAGGAAATGAAAACTATACAAAAATATATAGGGCTATACGGACTCGAACCGTAGACCTTCTCGGTAAAACAGATCAAACTTATTATTTTATTGATTGTCGAAATGATTCGAACTGTTTTAAAGACTCAACATGCATTTTTTTTTTGCATTGGGCTCTTTCATTAACTGATAGAAATATCAGCTAATCCACCATATTTTTTCTTGACAGGAAGATAATGAGATGGCTCCATGTGCTCTGATTCATTATTTTATTCTGATTCAGGAGCAATACCAAAGTGTTTCAAAGAGGAGTGACTTTGACGTAGGTCTGCCTCCGGCCTAGATCAACCTGACGAGTCTCTATCGCTACGCTCCAAGAGTCAAATATGATACTTCATACACCTTAAAGTTCATAGGGCGAAAAGAGGTCCTTTTGAGGTCCTTATACTCATATTCATTGTGCCTAGCATTGAATGGACTGGGTATTCACCTTATCAATTATCAAATAACTGGCGGGTTCTATTCGGCACCTGAATTGGTACCCGAATCGGACTGAACAAAATTTTTGTCAGGCTATTGTTCCCCCGAATTTATGGAGTAAGACATCGATTTCTCAATAATATCAATTCTGTTGATTGCACGATGGACCCCCCTGAAAAAGCATTGGCGCACGTGTAAACGAGGTGCTCTACCTAACTGAGCTATAGCCCTTTTCCCTTTTCATAGATATCTTAACATCTAGATAATTTATTGTCAAGATGGATATTTCATAATCCCACATGATAGCTCTCTGATCCGTTTCCTGCCAAGGATTGGTATTGCTTAGAAGTCATATTCGATCTATAATTAGAATCCCCGATGTGTCCTGCTTTTTCTATTTGATGATAAATAACCTACTTAACCCAGCGGTTAGAGTGTTGCTTTCATACGGCAGAAGTCGTTGGTTCAAATCCAATAGTAGGTAGAACTTATTAGATACTGGAGTCAATGGTATCTAATAAGTTTTTCTACCCATCTTTTTTTTTTTTTATTATTTAGCCTTGGATCTAGAAAAAATATAGAAATAGAACAAGGGTCCCTTTCGAATGAAGAAATAATAAAATATTGTTCCCAGATAGCTCAATTGGTCAAATTCGAACCAATTGCATCTTCGTTTGTCGCTTTGGATGAATGCTCAAAAGAACCACTTGAAGTAATGAATCTTATTCTATTCAGTTATATTAAAAAAAGATTTCCAAGTTCCTTCCATCATGTTGAGAATGAGAAAGCATTTTTTAGTTCATTTCAAAATACTTCAATCGGTACGCGCAAGAAATAGGCCAATTCAGCAGCTTTTTGTTCAATTTCTCGTGGGGTCAAATTCTCATCAGTACGAGTCAAGGGAATGGCCCCCTGGCCTCTGATTTCCATATAAAGGACACGACGAGGATAAAGACCCTCTTTCACTTCCATTCTGATCGACTGGATATCTCTCATAAGGAATCGAAGGAAGATGCGACGATTTATTCCAGGAAATCCCCAACGAAAAATACACACTATTCCTTCTTTTCTATCGAAAAGATCATAACCACTACCTACATTCCACGAAATTGTGCACCACAAATAGGAACTAATAAACAGACCCGCGATCCCATAGAAAGACATCACAATCCCTTGGGGGAAAAAAAGAATTTGTTGAGAGGGGAATAAGGATATCAGATTCCTACCAAGATAACTAGAAGTTCCAACCAATAAGAATCCCAATGAACCTAAAAAAAGGATACAGGCCCAGCAGAAATTACTTGTTTTTCGAGACTCTGTTATAAGTTCTATCCATATACGTTCTGATTGCCAGTTCATATTAGATCCGGTTCCATTCTATTGGAATTCAGAGAAGAGAATGAGTCAAATTCATTCAACTTTACTTTATTTGTTTTGATACCGAAGTCACTCTCATCAACTAGCACCACGATGATGTAAACCATCAGGAGTAATTCATCGAATTGGTTAGATATAAAAAAATCATACCCCCTTAGATGATCCGACTATGTATATCTACATACATATAGATACATTGACTTTCAATTTCAGATATTCGCGGATCTAGTAAAAAAAAAGCGGTTCAGCTATACCCGCATATAATATACAGGCATTTATCCATATATCATGGATCTGCATGCATAACAATAACCGCTTTTTTTGTGCTCGGAGGGATCCGCATGTCGTACCGTAACCTATTCTACTAATAGATATCTTTATTATGATCCAAGTCCAAGTGTTAAAGTAAATTGATGAGATTTGATCCCATCGGATCTAAAGAATCTTGTTTTTTTGGACATGAAGAAATAAAGAAGCCATTGCAATTGCCGGAAATACTAGGCCCACTAAAGGCACAAAAATAGAGGGGAAATTGAGATCTGTCATAGAATGGGTACCTCGATTTAATATTTGTACCTGTTATAAATAGATCTTATGATCAGTATATCTATTATAAGTATAGAATAAGTGCAAGGAATATAGAACTAAATGAAATAAGTGTACCTATTCATTTTTCTACACGAAATAGATGTATGATAATCCGCTTTTTTATTAGCGCTCGACTTTATTGAATTGAAATTGAATTTTGATTCGACGGAAAGAAACCGTGTAGCTGAAATAACTCACTCAGAACACCTTTTAAAGGATTACGTGGTACAATTGAATCCAATAAGCCCTTATAGAATGAATACTCAGCCTCTTGTACACCTTCGGGTACTGTCACCTTCAATAATTCTTCAATTATTATTTTACCCGCAAAAGCGATGTAGGCGGTGGGTTCAGCAATAATGATATCTCCCAACATACCAAAACTGGCTGTCACTCCGCCGGTTGTAGGCGATGTAAGGATTGATATATAGAATAACTTTTGCTTTAATTGATAATCATATAAAGCAGAAGATATTTTAGCCATTTGCATCAAGCTCAAAGTTCCTTCTTGCATACGTGCTCCTCCAGAAGCACACACTATAATAAGAGGTAAAGATCTATTAGTAGCATACTCGATCAAACGGGTGATTTTTTCGCCTACTACGGATCCCATACTACCTCCTATAAACTCAAAATCCATAAACCCCATTGCTATGGGAATACCATTTAATTGACCTATGCCTGTTTGAACCGCCTCATTTAAACCTGTTTTTCTTTGATTCGAATTGATCTTCTCTAGATAAGTTTCCTCTTCTACCTCTTCCGCCTCTTCTCCCTCTTCCGCCTCTTTCACTTCTTTCCCCTCTTCCGCCTCTTCTCCCTCTTCCGCCTCTTTCACTTCTTTCCCCTCTTCCGCCTCTTCTCCCTCTTCCGCCTCTTTCACTTCTTTCCCCTCTTCCGCCTCTTCCGCCTCTTGCACCTCTTCCCACCCTTGCACCTCTTCCCCCTCTTCCGCCTCTTCCGAGTTAAAATCAATCGGGTCGACAGAGAACATGTCTTCATCCATAGGATTCCAGGTGCCCGGATCAACCGAAAGTTCGATTCTATCTGAACTATTCATTTTCAAATGAAATCCACAATATTCACAAATATACATTTTTGACTTCAAAGTTTTCTTATAATTTGATATATAACAATTTTCGCATACAACCCATAAATGTTTGAATTTTTTAAATCTATTTGAACTATCACTGTCACTATCACTTTTACTTTCATCACTATATTTATCACTGTAATCAGTTCTATTCGAACTATCACTGTCGTTTATACTTTTACCGCTATCACTTTTACTTTCATCACTATATTTATCACTGTAATCAGTATAGTCATCAGTATGAATAAAAGCGTAATTAATATTAGAAAGACTCCCCTTTCGATTTTCATCGCTATCATTATCAATGTCACTTTCGCTTATACTTTCGCTACTATCACTGTCACGGGCACTACGGATTTCAGAACAAAGATAACCCTCAATGCAACTTTTAATGTGATTATTCCAACTATATTGAGTATCATACATGTCACAATCATCGTAGCGATTGTGACTCTTAGACCTCAGAGAACTAGAAAAATAAATTTCTAGTTTACTCAGAAAAGAACTATCATTGTCAATCTCAAAAATCGGATTTTCCATATCGAAATCTACGAAATAGTTGTTACCATTATTATCCCTAACGAAAAAAGTTTTATCAGAGATGAAATTCCAAATGTCCCCGATACCTAAAAAATAATCACCATTACTGCAACTATAACTGTCACTATTGCTCCAACTATGAATGTTTTTATCCGTATCATTTAGAATGGGGTCTTCACTTCCACTGGTATTTACAATAGGACGGCCGAGACTGTCCATTGCTTTACTTAGCCCACGCCCGCGTTCTAACTCATTATTATTAAACAATATTAAATTTAACCACCGCTTTTCCATAGAGCTTTCCCCCTATTTGATTTGAAAATACAATAGATGAATAGTCATTTGATGAATAATCGTTTTCCTATTTCATTTCCGATCATAATAAGTAAATCACTAGAATCATTAACTAAATACGAGGGAGCATTTAAAAAAAAAAAAAAAAAAAATTCTCGTTTATGGGAATCGGGAGTATCAATATATGATGGAACCTTTTCTTCAATTCTAAATAGAAAGAGGGGCTTCTCCTATGTCATGTCCAAATTCCATTCTCATCGAAAAAATCAATATTCTTCCTAGAAAGAATTCCTTTTCGTAGAATCTCTTAGAATAGAATATTGAGTTCCTATTGGAACACCGAATGAAAAGAACAACAGACAGGATGGGT